ATTTTCGCCCATGAACGATTTGTGTCAATGGATTAGTTCGATCCAAAACTTGAGATAATGGGTGCAATCCGAAAAAGGATTCATAAGTAGTTGTTAACGGAGTTGAAGTTACCAAATTCTGAGGAGTAGGTATCAATTTATGCCTAATTGCTCCGGAGATAGTTCCCTTAACTACATTTTCTAAACGAGCCAGAGCCAACCCGAGCTGGTCTTGTAAAAGATCCGCTACAGAGCGAATACGTTTATTTTTCAAATGATTCATATCATCAAGTGTACCCATTCCAAATTTCATCCCAATCAAATGATCGGCAGCTGCTAATATATCTCGTGGTAACAAAAATATATTATTCTGAGGTATATTAAGATTCAGTCTCGAATTAATATTTCGGCGACCAATCCTTCCTAATTCACACCTTTGGTGAAAGAATTTTTTTTGTAATTCCTTACATAAAGATTCAGAAAATATTGGATCCCCACCTACACAAGAAAATTGTTGATAAAACTCCAAAATAGCATTTTCTTTTGACCCAATTTTTTTTTTCTCCTTATCGGTCAAGAAAGATAAGAAAATTTCCGGGTAGCAAACATTCTCTAGAATTTCTCGTAGATTCAAACCCATAGCTGATGATAGAACTAGAATAGATATTTTCTGTTTCCTACTCACCCGAGCCCATATTCTTGCTTTTTTATCAATCTCTAATTCTAACCTGCCTCCCCAATCTGATATTATGGTGCCGGTATAGACCGAAATCCCGTTATGATCCAATTCTGACTGGTAATATATACCAGGACTTTGCAATATTTGATTGATCACAATTCTGTATATTCCGTTTACTATAGAAGTTCCAAGGGAATTCATTAAAGGAATGTTTCCAATAAAAATTCTTTGTTCTTCCATATTCCTACTGGTTTTCCAAATTAATCCCGCGGATACATATAATTCAGAAGAATATGTAAGTGATTCATAGACAGCATCTCGTTCTTTTATCAGAGGTTCTACCAATTGATACGTTTCCACAAATAATTGAAATTCAATTTCGTGATCTATATCTTCAATTTTTGGAAACTTAGAAAGTTCTTCGATTAAACCCTGATCAATAAACCGATAAAACCCTTCAAATTGTATCTGATTAAATCCGGGTATTGTAGATGTTCCCTCTTTTCCATCCCCAAGCATCTTTTTTGAATTTCCCATTTATCCGTTTATTGCAAAAATCCCATCCCATCTCTCATTCTTCACCGAATCATATCCATAGAATTCGATCTAGCAATAATGGAATTTCTATTCTGTTTACTGAATCACATGAAATTTTATCCAACTCCAAGATATATGGAATGTATGAAATACGTATGAACGGAGACTAGATTCAATTGGAATTTTTTATAAGAAATAGATCCAAATGGAACAGAATTGAGAAATACCACTGGAACTTACGGAGTTTTGTAAAGACTAGAAAAAAAAGTAATTTCATTTTCACCTATGATATTACATATTCCAATTCGATTGCATACCATAAAAAATGTATTCATCATTGGATCTGTTCGAGCAGATAAACATATAATAAATAGAAAACTTTTTTTTTAACCACTTTACTTTTTCATGTATTTGTATTTCATTGTTTAAAAAACTATTTGCAGAAAAGAGATTGATTTTTACCTATTTTGAATAGAATAGTTAGAATATCATTGAATTGAAGTAGGTAAGAAAACTTGTGTTTTTTTAGTTATTAATTTTTTTTATTATTAAAATAAAAAAGAATGCACAGATATATATGTCTCTTTTTCTTCTTTTATTGTGGTACAGTTCTATTTGGGACAGCACATGCTGTGCTCTATCAAAAAGGAAATTTTCTCTTCAAGGTATTCAATGAAAAATTGAAATATAAAAATTTATTGAGAATTACTCCTCAAAAGCATCCCTAGAGAGATAAAATACTCCATTATAGAGCTATAGCTCTATAACGTATGTTCTGATTCTGGGGTTTACATATACTCATCATTACTGTTATAATTGAAATTGAAGAAGATTTCTTTTTAATTGAAAAAACTCAATATAGATTAGTTATAAATCCATTTCTAATGATTTTATTAATATTATTACAAAAAAAAAATGTAGATTTGAAGTTTAATTCAAAAATGGTCAGGCATTTACAGTCAATAGTTAATGGTTCTGGTTTGTACTGGATTCTATATTTTGTGACTGAAAATCTATATATATTTTTTTAGGAGTTGAAAAAAAAAAAGAAAATTGGAATCTAGTTTCTATCGTTTTGGCGGCATGGCCGAGTGGTAAGGCGGGGGACTGCAAATCCTTTTTCCCCAGTTCAAATCCGGGTGCCGCCTCAACAACAGACTTTAAATCCCCTATGATAACATATAACAAACGTAGGAAAAGACTCTGGATACTTTCTTTTCGTTATTCTAAGCCCCTGGCTCTCGAGGTTCTATTCTCTAACCTAAAGTTTTGCCTATTAGATTCAAAGAAAACTTAAAGTAGTGGAGGGAAATCCGTAAATCTTTACTTGCCACTACTCATACTAATTGAGTTCTACTTACTGAGTCTTCAATTAGATTGGATAGCCAGAGAGGGAATTAAATTAATAGTTTTTGAAAGGACCTAAGATACTTTGGATACAGACTCATGAAAGTCTCGGAATGCTCAGACATTCAATCAATATTAGATTAGATGAAGAATTGCCTTTCATTATGACTTCCAAAAATAAAAAACGATAAAAGAAAGAAAAAGTCTTATTCTTTCTACATGTGAGTCAGATTCCTTGGATACTTCGAAAAGTGTCCGTTTGCTTGTGTTTACATCTTGTAGATTCTACTAGAAATTCTATAATAAGAATAACTCATTATAAGATAAGTGGATTTTTTGGAGTAGTTCATCAATGGTGACCAAATACCTCTCCCTTTTTTTGACTCTGCACCAGTGATTTCACTATTATTAGTGAACAATAATGGAATAGTTTCTTCATATTCATAGAAATAGGGGACAGAATTCACATGGATATAGTAAGTCTCGCATGGGCTGCTTTAATGGTAGTTTTTACATTTTCCCTCTCTCTCGTAGTGTGGGGAAGAAGTGGACTCTAGAAATACTTCTAATTGCGGTAATAATCAAACTCTATCAACCTGTATCAATTGGGTTAGTTTTCTAGACCGTTCGGCAATTTTTTTTAAGATTTTTTTTTAGAAATTGGATTTATGTTTTGTTTTATTGACTCATTTTCTATGTTTTATATCAGGGTTTACACGGTTAACCATTCATGGGGTAACCCCTTTCGAAATCTGAAGAAGCTTCCATCGAATTGGGATTATCTGTATTAAATGGATCAATACAAACAAATGAAATTGAGAAAGTATGTACATCCATTTCATATTCTATTTAATTTATATTGACGTTTATAAAGAAAAAGAGAGATATAGGTGGATTCCTTTATATTAAGATATTTCACTTGTATCTTTATACATTACAATAACCAAAATGGCTAGTATGGTAGAAAGAGATCTCTTTCTACCATACTAGCGGGCCCCTTAGGATACTACTACTGAGTCTAATGCATTCCTTTCATTTAAGACGAGAAATTGAAATCTTTTTTTTTTTTTTTCATTGATAGTAAAATTGTATTCAAATTAATCATTTTGACTAACCGTTTTTACGTAAATTATAAGTAAAAAAGCAGTAGGAACGAGAATGAAGAGTGCAGTAGCAATAAATGCAAGAATATTGACTTCCATAATTTAATCGTTTATTATTTTTTTTTCTTTGGAATATCTCGGGATTTAATCCCATAGAGATGAGAAATCTTTCGCTTGTAAACTCACTCAGATGAATTAGATTTCGATGATATCGAATCAAAGAAATATCATGAATAACAATATCGGAGCTATAAAATCGATTCATCGTCAAGAATTTAATAGTATAACATAGGAAGATCTTTTATCCACACCGAATACATAATGAGATTCCTGATCCAATCAAAAAATATTTATTTCTGATTTTTTTCCCGTTTTTCTTTTCTACAACCTAGTAGTTTACTTTCCTTGTACAATCATATCATGAAGTATCATAAAAAAACCTTTTCTACTTCGATTCTTTACAAAAAGAGTTTCGAAAGAACCTTAAATAAACAATAGAAATCAAATAGAGAAAACAAGTACGAAGTTCAATTTGAAATAAAAAAAAATTGAAAAGGGTCTATCATCTTTTTGGAAAACAAAGAAAGGGAAGGTGACAAAGACGAATCCCAGTAAAAAAACGAAAATATTCCAAAAAATTAACGAGTTAATTTTTCTTACGAGTTTTTTCTTCGACATCGACTCTAATCTTTAAAAAGAGCATATTCATTAGGGAAGATGCATTTTATCTTTATTTGTAAAAAATCCTCTTTCCTTGGTTGGATTCGAACTATTTCAAATTCCTTGACTTCATAGAAAGAAAAGTATATATAGGTACTCTTGGCAAATGTATTATACGCTATCCTATTCCATTTTTCTACACGAATTAATGGGAGATCAGTTGACAAAAAGCGGAAACCCCATACAGTATCTCTTTCTTGAAGTGTTGAATGCTCTCAATAATTAGAATTAATTTACATATGTCTCTCTACCCTAGTTAAAATAATTGACTTTTGCTTTATGAAAAAATAAAAAAAAAAAAAAGAGAAATGAAACCATTTTCATCCCCTTGCCCAGAAACAAAAAGGGGAGTTAATGTATTGAATCCGCCGGGACTGACGGGGCTCGAACCCGCAGCTTCCGCCTTGACAGGGCGGTGCTCTGACCAATTGAACTACAATCCCATGGAAATCACGTGGGTAGCTTACATATTCCTTCTTATGATTTCATTTTAATCATTTCAATTTTAGATTCAAATTTTTGTTTTGTAATAAAGAACGTCACAAGTGATATATTGATATCTATATGGATAGCACTTGAGTGCTAGCAAGACGGATTACTGGGTAATCCTTGCATTATTATCAAATCGATTGATA